ACATATCCGCCCAGTTTGTCAACGTTTTTTGAAATGATACAACAGAAGATGCTTTTGTGCACGACAGAAAAGCTATCCCCAGCAGAACTGTATAATCATTGGTTTTATACCAATGAACAAAAACGAAACAACCTCATCAACGAACTTATCAATCGAATTGAAGCTCTAGACAAGGGGTCTCTTGCTATGGATGTACTCGAAAAAAGAACTAGATTGTGCAATGATGAGACTGAACAAGAATGCTTACCTAAAATATATGATCCTCTTTTGAATGGACCCCATCGTGGAACAATCAAAGAATTGTATTCAGGTTCAAACATGAACGAGTATTTAATAAACTCGATAGAAGATTCTATCGAAACTCTTTGGATAAACAAACTTCATGATATCGCTCTTCCTACTGCCCTTACTACTGATTACCGAGAATTTGAAGAAAAAATAAAAAACACTTTTGATTTAAATTTAAAATTGTAAATTCAAAATACAGTAAATTACTATAAAAATAAATACATAAAATAAGTAAAAGAAGAGATAAGAAGAGATTCGTCCTCCACCTACATATTTGATAATTTCTGCTACAAATAAATTTAGAATAGCAACAGCATTCGTAATTCCATCAATTACTTGTTTATCAAAAAAATAACTTAGTTCTGCCAGCCCTCTTATACCTGTAGTTAAGGTTTTTGTATAAATAGCGTCTATGTAACCACGATTATATGACCAATTATATATAAAATTTAGTATTTTGTCCCAAATAATTCTCCTAGGACCCAGTTGAACAGATAAATTTATGAAGTTCAAATTATTAAAATTGGAATAAGCAGGCCCATAGAAAAGAAACGCTATAAATATTCCGAAATATGCTATACTGACTGAAAAAATAGCATTTATCACAAATTCATCCCAATCAAAATCATAATTTGAATGTAAAAAGTTTATTGATGGAGTTAACCATCTGGATAATATATCTAAATGAATTATTCCTTGACCAAAAGGAATTCCTATGGATCCAACGAACAAAGTAACTAAGACCAATATAAGAAGTGGTAATAACATAGTATTGTCCGATTCATAAGGATATGTGGAAATTTTTTTATTGGAAAAATTTTTTATAGTAATAAGAGGACCCACCATATTGGTTTCTACATTACCAACAATAGGATATACTTTTTTCGAAAAAACAGAAATTCTTTGATTATGATTCATTGTTGATAAAATCAAATTATTTTTTTTTACTTTTTGTCCTTTTTTTCCCCAGATAGATATTGAATGGAACACATTATTTTTTTTGCCGCTGTAATTTTTACAATTACTATTTAAATGACCTTCAAAAGTAAGTAAATACATCCGAAACATATAAAATGCAGTTAATCCTGCTGTGAAACAAGCTATTATTGCAAAAATGGGTGAATACAACCAACTATCATTAAGAATTTCATCTTTGGACCAAAAACAAGCAAGAGGTGGAATACCACAAAGAGAAAGCGTGCCTAAAAAAAATGAAATTTTTGTAATTGGGACATATTTTTTTAAACCACCCATAAGAACCATATTCTGGCTTTTATCTGGGGAATACCCAACAATAGTTTCCATTGAATGAATAATGGAGCCAGATCCTAAAAACAATAATGCTTTCGAATAGGCATGAGTGATCAAATGAAATAAAGCAGTTCGATAAGATCCCATACCTAAAGCTAACATAATATAGCCCAATTGCGACATTGTAGAATAGGCTAGACTTCTTTTAATGTCTCTTTGAGCAAGAGCTAAAGTAGCTCCTAATAGTATTGTTATTATACCTACCAAAGAAATTATATTCAGTATGTAAGGTATGACTGTAAAAAGAGGAAAAAGTCGAGCTACAAGAAAAATTCCTGCTGCTACCATAGTAGCAGCATGTATAAGAGCCGAAATAGGAGTAGGGCCTTCCATAGCATCAGGTAACCATACATGAAGAGGGAATTGCGCAGACTTGGCAACCGAACCTACAAATAATAGGGAAGCACACAAAGTAAGAAATAAAGAATTGTCCCCATTATTATCAATCAAATTATTGGCTATTTCAAATAAATCCCGAAATTCAAAACTCCCCGTTATCCAATAAAGACCTAAGATTCCTAAAAATAAAAAAAAATCCCCTACACGATTAGTTACAAACGCTTTTTGACAAGCAGTTGCGGCAAGGGGTCGTGTGAACCAAAAACCTATTAATAGATACGAACACATTCCAACTAATTCCCAAAAAATATAAATTTGTATCAAATTTGAACTAGTAACTAATCCCAGCATCGAAGCGTTAAAAAAACTAATATAAGCAAAAAATGTCAAATAGCCTTGATCATGAGACATATAATTGTCACTATAAATAAGAACCATTATTCCAACAGTAGTTATTAATATTAACATAATGGAAGTAAGCGGATCTATTAAGTGACCTAAATCTAAAGCAAAATCATTATTTAAGGTCCAAGACCATACATATTGGTAGGATGGACTGCCATTTATTTGCTGAATAGACAGATTGGCGGAAAAAATCATAACGATACTTAGTAATAAAACACTAAGAAAAGCCCATATACGACGAATATTTTTTGTTGCCGCCGGGAAAAGAAAAAGGCCTACCCCTATTGCTATAGGAACCGGAAGGGGGACGAAAGGTATGATCCACGCATATTGATACGTATATTCCATAAAAAATAAACCTTTTTTTATTGTTAAATTGTTTCCGATTCACCAACTCTTTTATATTTAGAACGGAGCAAAAAAAAAATAAAGATATGAAAAGACTTTAATAGAAATAGAATTAATATAGAAATAGAATTAAGAATTCTGATGATTTCCAAATAGTCAAATAAAAACGATTAAGTCTGGTTATTCTTTTTTAAAAATTAAAGATTAAGATATATGAACATAGAGAATATAATATTTTCAATCATTTCATTATTACAATAATTTAGTTTATATACATAAAACAAGTCCAAAAATTAAACAAGTCCAAAAATTATGAAAAAAAAAAGTACTTGATTCCGAGTATCCTATGATCCACCAATAACTCAACCCGATAAACAAAAAAACAAGGAGATTTTTTTCTTATTTTCGTTAATTGAGTCGGAATTCAGAATTCAGAATCATTAATCGGTTGTGAACTAGTCCGTTGGGAAACTGAGTGAGTTGCTTATATTTGTTTCAATAAAGCAACTTAAACTTATACTTGTGATTAATTTTATTGATGTTCGTCGATTTGTTACTCATCACTTCAGTTTGCACAGAGCTGAAATAATAATAAAAATTTCTGGTTCAAATAACATATCGTTTAAGAAATTTTTTACTAATGGATACTCATTTTTTCTAATTTTAATTAGATTAGATATACTTTCTTGATCCTCGATCAATTACAATTAATAGAAAGAGTTTTACAGTCTAGTTTTCTTAAATTAGGTAAGGGTTCTTAAACTTTTTGATTTCTTTTTTGAAATTAGATGAAATGCAACATGGCAAAAATAGACAATTGAAACTCTTTTTTATTCTTTTTTACCAATGGAAAGCAACTCAATTTCTATAGCCATGACATGTATATATATAAATATCTTCATTCGAATATAGTTATATATATATAATACTAGTCAGTATAAATAATTCTTTCTTCAAAATATTGTATGTAAATTTGAGTAATAAAAAAATTATATATTTTTTTGAACAATAAATGTCTTCTACATTTAACTATAAAATCAATAACCTCTGCATTTTTGAATGGCGATTCAAAAAAAGCGTATTTCTATGTCCAAAAAGCATATTCGTAAAAATTTTTGGAAAAATCAAGTGTATTGGGCAGGAATAAAAGCTTTTCTTTAGCAAAATCCCTTTCGACCGGGAATTCTAAAAGCTTTTTTGTACAACAAACAAGTAATATATTATATAATAAAGACTTGGAAAAGTCTTGGAATAATCTTAATCGATATGAACCAACGAATTCGATAATTTATAAGATAAGAAATTACCATTAATATGGTAAACTTAATGAGATGCAATTTTCTATTGTCGTATGTTGTAGGATAACATTTTTGTGTCTACTAGACAAAGGCTCGAAAAATTAGGCACAATATATCATTTTTCTCTTTACAAAGTTTTCTCTTTCTCGTTAGTGGGTTTTTGTGGGATGGGGATTGTTATTTTCCCCATCGATTCACTTTTCACAAAAATGATATTTTTCTTTTAATTTTAAAAGGCTTATTGGGTTCTGGATGCCGAATATATATTCTATGTTTTAACTTAACTATAGAATACATTAAGATACCTATCCATAAAGCACAATATGCATTCCATAATGAAAAATCGTTTTAGAAATATTGAAGACAAATTTTCACTGGTATATCTACAGCCTACTAATTGGTTTGACTAATACTTAATTAGTTTGATAAATAGTACCACGAATTATGGGTACAATTTAAATCCTAGCAATTGGCAATTTATAGTTAATCCAGTTTTCAACCTATCCAACAAACATTTTAAACCTCCTTACAATTCTCAAATTTTACAAGAACTTAAACCACACGAAAAACCATTCAGTGCGGTTTTAAAACTAACAACAATAGCCCCACCTCACACTACAATTAAGTAAGGTAATGATTATTGAACGTTTAAATAGTAATTTAAAAGATATTTTGAATCTTTCGGCAAAATAAATATTGCATTGCATTGAATTTACTCCTCCAATCTCGACGATTAAAAATGAATGGGCTATTATGATTTCGAGCAAGCCGCTATGGTGAAATCGGTAGACACGCTGCTCTTAGGAAGCAGTGCTAGAGCATCTCGGTTCGAGTCCGAGTAGCGGCATATTTCTAAAAAAGAAATACTAGTCAAATAAATACTATTATAATTCCTATAATGGATAGAATATAATTTCAGATCTCCATTCCATTCTTGGAGGATATCCTTTTTAGGATTTTTTATGATATTTTTTACTTTAGAACATATATTAACTCACATTTCCTTGTCGATTGTTTCAATCGTACTGACGATTTATTTGATTAACTTATTAGTCCACGAAATCGTAGGATTATATGATTCGTCGGAAAAAGGAATGGTAGCCGCTTTTTTATGTATAACAGGATTATTAGTTATTCGTTGGATTTATTCGGGGCATTTACCCTTAAGTAATTTATATGAATCATTAATGTTCCTTTCATGGAGTTTATCCATTATTCATATGCTTCCTTTTTTTAGAAAACAAAAAAATCTTCTAAGTGCAATAACTGCACCCAGTGCTATTTTGACTCAAGGATTTGCCACCTCAGGTCTTTTAACTGAAATGCATCAATCCACAATATTAGTACCTGCTCTACAATCACAGTGGTTAATGATGCACGTAAGTATGATGGTATTGAGCTATGCATCTCTTCTCTGCGGATCATTATTATCAGTAGCTCTTCTAGCCATTACATTTCGAAAAAATAAAAAAAAAAATTTTAAATGTAAAAACAACCATTTTAGGTCATTTTCATTTGGAAAAATTCAATACGTGAATGAAATAAGCCATGTTTTACAAAACAATTGTTTTATTTCGTTTAGAAATTATCACAGGCATCAATTAATTCAGCAATTGGATTGTTGGAGTTCTCGTGTCATTAGTCTCGGTTTTCTATTTTTAACCATAGGTATTCTTTCGGGAGCAGTATGGGCTAATGAAGCGTGGGGATCCTACTGGAATTGGGACCCAAAAGAAACTTGGGCATTTATTACTTGGACAATATTCGCAATTTATTTACATACTAGAACAAATGAAAATTTGCAAGGCTCAAATTCTGCAATTGTGGCTTCTATAGGATTTTTTATAATTTGGATATGCTATTTTGGAGTCAATCTATTAGGAATAGGGCTGCATAGTTATGGTTCATTCGCATTAACATTTAATTGAAAAAAAAAAGCAGTTACGAATAGAATATCAAATACATAATAGGAATAGCATAAGCATAGATAACTAAAGTTTGTACGAGTTTTTGAAAATCATTTGAATCAAGTCAAATGATTTTCAAAAACTACAAAAATATTTGATTACAATTAAAGTTTATTTTATTAAGTTTTAAGTTAAAGTAAATTCATTTTTTGAACTTTTTTTTTACTTTTTTATTATAAAATAAAAACTAACTATCTATAAAAATAATTAGATATAATAGTTTCTACCTTGTCAATTGATAGTGAGAGAACGAAATCCGGATAAATACCAATACCTATTACGGGTAGAAAAATACAGATTGAAAGAAATAGTTCGCGCGGCCCAGAATCTAAAAAATGAGAATTTTGAGAATTAAATTGCTTATATCCGTAGAACATCTGACGTAACATAGATAATGAATAAATAGGAGTTAATATCATTCCAATTGCCGTTACAAAAGTTATTAGTATTTTTGGGATTAAAAGAAATTTTTGGCTCATAATTAATCCCAAAAATACTACAAATTCTGCAACAAAACCACTCATTCCAGGCAATGCAAGAGAAGCCAGCGAAAAGCTACTGAACATTGTAAATATTTTTGGCATTGGGATAGTTATTCCCCCCATTTCATCGAGATAAACAAGACGTGTTCTATCGTAACTCGTTCCTGCTAAGAAAAAAAGTGCAGCACCGATAAATCCATGAGAGATCATTTGTAAAAGGGCCCCGTTGAGTCCTGTATCAGTTATGGAACTAATTCCTATAATTATGAAACCCATATGAGATACAGAGGAATAGGCAATTCTCTTTTTTAAATTACGCTGACCCGGAGATGCTGAAGCTGCATAGATTATTTGAATTGCACCTACTATCATCAACCAGGGAGAAAATATAGAATGAGCATGGGGTAATAATTCCATATTGATACGAACCAATCCATATGCTCCCATTTTTAATAAGATTCCAGCTAAAAGCATACATGTACTGTAATGGGCTTCCCCATGGGTATCTGGTAACCATGTATGTAGAGGTATAATCGGTAATTTGATAGCATAAGCAATAAGAAATCCAAAATAGAATAGTATTTCCAATGCCACAGGATACGGCTGATTGGCTGATGTTTCAAAATTTAATGTTGGTTCATTGGAACCATATAAACCCATACCTAGAACTCCCATTAAGAGAAAAATGGAACCCCCCGCGGTGTACAAAATAAACTTTGTAGCTGAGTACAAACGTTTCTTCCCTCCCCACATGGATAAAAGTAGGTAGACAGGAATTAATTCTAATTCCCACATGATAAAAAAAAGTAAAAGATCTCGAGAAGAAAATAATCCTATTTGGCCGCTGTACATTGCTAACATAAGGAAATGGAACAATTTTGAATCTCGAGTAACTGGCCAAGCTGCTAAAGTAGCTAAAGTCGTGATGAATCCCGTGAGTAAAATGGGTCCTATGGAAAGCCCATCAATTCCCAGTCTCCAATGAAAATCAAAAAAATTGATCCATTTATAATCTTGCTCCAATTGGATTAATGGATCATCCAATTGGAAATGATAACAGAATACATAGGCCATTAGAAGTAGTTCTAATAGGCATATACAAATAGTATACCACCTAATAACCTTATTTCCTCTATGAGGGAAAAAGAAAATGAAAGTACCCGCGAATATCGGCAAAACAACAATTATAGTTAACCAAGGAAAATCATTCGTGGTAAAAACAAGATACACTTACTTTGACTTTGACCCGAAAACCCGTACTCGAGAAAAGAAAAAATTATTAGTTTTATTATTATATATATTTCTTTTCTCGAGTACGGGTTTTGTCGGTAAAGATAAAAAATGATGGATTCAAGTGGAATTTTCTCGAACGTATCAATAACCTAGACCCATGCTACGAGTTGTCTCGTGCCATAAATAAACCCGGACACTCAAAAAATCGGTTGGGCAAGCGGATTCACACCTTTTACAACCTACACAGTCTTCTGTTCTTGGAGCAGAAGCAATTTGTTTAGCTTTACACCCGTCCCAGGGTATCATCTCTAATACATCTGTGGGGCAAGCTCGTACACATTGAGTACACCCTATACATGTATCATAAATCTTTACTGAATGTGACATTGGATCTATAATTTTTTTTTAACATCATAAAATTTCGATCTAGTAAAGTAGTAAATGAATTATATATTGTAGACACCAGATGAATCAATGATTTAGTAGATTTACCAGAATCAATCTACTTCTGGATCTGCTCATGAAAGAAGGCCAAGATACTTTGATTTATTACATTTTATCAAATAGCACTATATGCTGCACATACCCATTTTTTTATTGGCAGATACTCTATATTTTTTTTTATAAACCCTATTTATTCAACAAAGTCGATTGATTGATACGAGTTGATTTTCTGTTACGATGAATTGATGAAACAATAGCTAATCCAATAGCTGCTTCAGCAGCTGCAATTGCTATAACAAAAATCGAGAAAATGTCTCCTTTTAATTGGCGACTATCAAATAAATCCGAAAATGTTACGAAATTTATATTAACTGCATTCAGTATAAGCTCAAGACACATAAGCGCTCGAACCATATTTCGACTTGTAATCAATCCATAGATACCGATGCATAATAAATAGGCACTCAAAACAAGTACATGTTCGAGCATCATTGAACAACTCCTCATCAATCTCGATTCATTTCAATATGAACAACAATTTAACCGATTCAATTGACTAAAATAGAATTAAAAAAGTACGCACAAAGGTATTGGTAATAGAAAATAGATATAAATATAGAAAAATTCCGTTTTTTTTTTTCATTTTTTTTATACTTTATCTTTATATTTATACATGAACAATAAAAAAAATATTTTGAAGAAAAGAACAAGTCTATATTAATTTAATTAATATAATTTTATATTATTTAATTTCGAAATATTTAGTACTGACGAGCCATAGCAATTGCACCGATCAAGGCAACTAAAAGAATTATCGAAATAAGTTCAAATGGAAGAAAAAAATCTGTTGATAAATGAATCCCAATTTGTTGACCATTATTTATCAAGTCCTGCTCTATAATCTGGTTTGACCTTGTAGTCCAAATAATACCGTACCATGACGTATCTGGGATAGTAGTAATTAATGAAAAAAAAATACTTGTACAAACCAGTGAAGTGACTCCATCTCCAACAGTCCAAAGATAGAAATCTTTGTAATATTCTGAACCATTCATAAACATCACGGCAAATACAATTAATACATTTATTGCTCCCACATAAATAAGGAGCTGTGCAGCAGCTACAAAATGGGAGTTCGATGGAATATGGAATAAGGATGTACAAACAAGAACCAATCCCAACGAAAAGGCAGAAAAAATTGGATTGGTAAGTAATACCACTCCTAGACTTCCCACTATAAGACCCAATCCCAAAAAAACTAAAAGAAAATCATGTATTGGTCCAGGCAAATCCATTCTATGTAAAATAAAAGATAAATTAAGTAGAAATTTTTCATGACCTTATTGAACAAACAAAAAAAAAAAAGAAGAGGTTACCTATTTTTTGATACCCTTCTAATTGAATTAAATCAATATAGGGTCGTGTGTGAGTTGATGTAGATATGTTTATTTATTATATGAATGATTGAATACCATTTGTTTATCTGAAAGTTTCGTTCAAAATTGCATTGAAAAAATGTCTCGATTCAATTATTTAAATTATTTAGAGTAGAGTATAGAATAATTCTTCTATTTTCTTTTTTTTTTTTATTTATATATTATAATCACAGATATGATATTTATATATATATACTGTATGTAATGTAGTATTTTAATATACAGAGAATAGATAAATATATTTTTATGAATATATGAAAATCATTACTCTCAACCCCTTTAGGATTTTTAGTTATTATCTAAGCAAAATAAAATGAAGGAAGCTTCGCTACTTTCAATCAAAACGGAATTTTAGTAATTGGTAATTGTTCTTGAATCAAGTGGTTTAGCCGTGCCTTTTTTGATTTGAGTCGAATTCCTAATTGTTCGAATTGTGGAATCTCCAATTA